TATTAGGAAAACTTTTTTCAAATAAATTTAAAAAATTCAAATTTAGTAAATCAGAAGAAATCGGTTTGTAAAAAAAAGACGCTATAAATATTCCGAAAAAAGTTAGAATCACCGAAAAAGTTGCGTTTGTCAAAAATTCATACCAATCCAAAAAATTTTTTGAATTTTTATGCAAAAGGTCTATAAACGGAATTAACAATTTTGATAATATATCCCAATCTATTCCTTTTTGGCTGAAAGAAATTCCTATAGCCCCGACCAATAAAGTAAAGAGCACTAAAACAAGTATAGAAAATCGCATAGTATTGTCCGATTCATGAGGATATAAACAAGCAGTTTTTTTAGTACCGAAATGGTTAATATCAAAAAAAAGACGTGTTATATTTTTGACATTTTTATTAATTCGATGTGGATATATCTTCTGGATAATAAAAGCAGTGATTTCATTATTCTTTATTCTTGATAAAGCTAAGAAAAAATTTGTGTTTTTTAATATATGTTTTACTTCTTTTTTCCCCCATAAAGATATTGAATAGAATGAACTATTTGTTTTTCCATTGAAATTTAGAAAATGAACGTTTAAATATCCTTCAAAAACTAGTAAATAGATCCGAAACATGTAAAATGCAGTTAATCCTGCTGTGGAAGAAGCTATTATTGCGAAAATTGGTGAATACAACCAACTATCATTAAGAATCTCATCTTTAGACCAAAAACAAGCAAAAGGTGGAATACCACAAAGAGAAAGTGTACCCACTAAAAAAGAAGTTTTTGTAATTGGTAGATGTTTTGTTAAACCGCCCATAAGAACCATATTTTGACTTTTAGCTGGAGAATAACCAACAACAGCTTCCATTGAATGAATAATGGATCCAGATCCTAAGAACAACAATGCTTTTGAATAAGCATGAGTAATCAAATGAAATAAAGCGGCTCGATAAGATCCCATACCTAGAGCTAACATCATATAACCCAATTGAGACATTGTGGAATAGGCCAAATTTTTCTTAATATCTTTTTGCGCAAGAGCTAAAGTCGCTCCCAATACTACTGTTATTATACCGATAAAAGCTATTCCTTTCATTATTATGGGTAGAACTATGAAAAGAGGAAGAAGCCGAGCTACAAGAAAAATTCCCGCCGCTACCATAGTCGCAGCGTGTATAAGGGCTGAAATAGGAGTAGGCCCTTCCATAGCATCTGGTAGCCATACATGAAGAGGAAATTGTGCGGATTTAGCAACTGAGCCACAAAATAGCAAAAGGGCAAACAAAGTAAGAAAAAAAATATTAACTTCATTTTTATAAATCAAGTTATTTATTATTTGAAATAAATCCCGAAATTCCAAACTACCCGTTATCCAATAAAGACCTAAAATTCCCAATAATAACCCAAAATCCCCTACACGATTAGTTACAAATGCTTTTTGACAAGCATTTGCCGCAATAGGCCGTGTGAACCAAAAGCCTATTAATAAATAAGAACACATTCCAACCAATTCCCAAAAAACATAAATTTGTATCAAATTAGAACTAGTAACCAATCCCAACATTGAAAGATTAAAAAGAGTCATATAAGAAAAAAATCTCAAATATCCTTGATCATGAGACATATAATTATCACTATAAATAAGAACCAGAATGCCAACAGTAGTAATTAAGATTGACATAATAGAAGTAAGTGAATCGATCAAGTACCCAAATTCTAACGAAAGATCATTATTTATGGTCCAAGACCATACATATTGATAAATAGAACTTTTATTGATTTGATGAATAGACACATCAATCGAAAAAATCATAACTATAGTTAACAATAAAGTACTAGGAAAAGCCCACATACGGCGAAGATTTTTGGTTGCCGTCGGAAAAAGTAAAAGTCCCATTCCTATTAACATAGGAACTGGAAATGGAATAAAAGGTATGATCCATGAATATTGATGTGTATATTCCATACAATAAACAAAAAAAATTCTGATTCCAATGAATTTTGTTTCTTATTCGTCAGTTTTTATTTTATCTTTTTTGTAAAGAAAGATTCGGTTAATAAAAAAGTAAACATAGAATTAAAATAGAATGATCTATTATTAATTATTCTCAATCTTTGCACAATATTTCAAAAATATTACAAAGTATAAACTTAAAATGGACCAATACCTAAATTACTAGTGAAAATAAACTTTTTTTTTATTCATATGACACGACTCAATAATTTTTTTTTTACTTATTTAATATTTTCTATTACAATTACAATAAAAAAATATCAAGAATTTAAAAAAGGATTCTAATATTCGGTGTTTTACTTAAAAAAAAAGGGAAACAAAAAAAATGTGAATTAAAATAGAAAAGATATATGGTTAATTAAAGATAATTTTTTTTTTCATTTATAGAAAAATGTCTTTCACATCGAACTTTAGAACAATGAAAAACTATACGAATTCTATGGCAGTTCCAAAAAAGCGCACTTCTATATCAAAAAAAATTATTCGTAACACTTTATGGAAAAAGAAGGGATATTGGACAACATTGAAAGCTTTTTCATTAGCGCAATCGATTTTTACGGGGAATTCGAAAAGCTTTTTTTGTAACAAATACAAACGTTAGAATAATTTCCATTAACTTGATTCAACGAATATTATTAAGTAAATATTATTAAGTAAAAAAGTACTAATACTAATAGAAATGAAATATCTAATATAGTATAATATTCATTTAGGATATTTACATATTCTATCTATATCTATCTATAGAGATAGATATAGATAGATTTCTAATTGATTCCAATCAAATTCTTAAAAATTCTTTATTTAATGTTTAGCAAACAAATATTGTATATTGTATTTTAATGGATTCTTTAAATCTCGACAATGGATTAAAAAAGGGTTATTATGATTTAGAGTAGGCCGCTATGGTGAAATTGGTAGACACGCTGCTCTTAGGAAGCAGTGCTAGAGCATCTCGGTTCGAGTCCGAGTAGCGGCATGACATCTTATCTTCTAAAAAAATAGGTCCTATAATGAACTCAATTCTTATTTCTATTCCTAGTATTTCGATTTTTTTCATTATATATGGTATTTTCCACTTTAGAGCATATATTAACTCATATATCGTTTTCAGTCGTATCTATTTTAATTTCAATTCATTTGATAACCTTATTATTATTCAATGAAATTATAGGCTTATCTGATTCGTCTAAAAAAGGCATGATAATAACTTTTTTTTGTATAACGGGATTGTTATTTACTCGTTGGTTTTTTTCGGGCCATTTACCATTTAGTGATTTATATGAATCATTAATATTTCTTTCATGGACTTTTTCCATTTTTTATATAGTTCCTTACTTTAAAAAATATAAAAACTACTATTTAAATACAATAATCACACCAAGTGTTATTTTTACCCAAGGCTTTGCTACTTCGGGTCTTTTAACAGAAATGCATGAATCCTTAATATTAGTACCTGCTTTACAGTCTCATTGGTTAATGATGCATGTAAGTATGATGATATTGGGTTATGCAACTCTTTTATGTGGATCATTATTATCAGTAGCTATTTTAGTCATTCTATTTCAAGAACTCATACAAATTCTTGGTAAAAGCAAGAATTTGTTTTTTTTAAATGAATCATTTGCTTTTGCTGTAATCAAATACATAAATATGAGTGAAAAAAAAAATGTTTTTAAAAAAACTTTTTTTTCGTCTTATAGAAATTATTTTCGATCTCAATTTATTCAACAATTGGATCATTGGGGTTACCGTACTATTAGTCTAGGTTTTATCTTTTTAACGATAGGTATTATTTCAGGAGCAGTATGGGCTAATGAGGCATGGGGATCATATTGGAATTGGGATCCAAAAGAAACTTGGGCTTTTATTACTTGGACTATATTTGCGATTTATTTACATACTAGAAAAAATAAAAAATTGGAAGATATAAACTCTTCAATAGTAGCCTCTATGGGCTTTCTTATAATTTGGGTATGTTATTTAGGAATAAATCTTTTAGGAATCGGACTACATAGTTATGGTTCATTTACACCTAATTGAATTAAAGTGAGTAAAGAACTCTACAAATACAAAAAACTTCAATAATAGAGAACCCTTTAAATCAAGTAATGTAGTAGTGATTCAAGGGGTTCTCGCAAACAACAAACATATTACATTATAATTATAATTCAAATTTGTAATTAATTTAATACAAAAAGAAATATATTTTTTTGTATTGTACATAGGATTTTTTTCTATTTTTGATTTTATTTTTTCATTTTTTTATAAAACTATCTATAAAAAATAAGATAGAATAGCTTCAACCTTGTCAGACGAAAATGAAAAAATAAAATCAGGATAAATACCAATACTTATTACGGGTATAAGGAGAGAAATTGAAATAAATAATTCTCTTGGCCCTGAATCAAAAAAATAAGAATTTGGTGTATTAAAAAGCTTGTATCCATAGAACATTTGACGTAAGATAGACAATGAATAAATAGGAGTTAATATCATTCCAATTGCTGTTACAAAAGTTATTAGTATTTTTGTGATTAAAAGATATTTTTGGCTGGTAATTATTCCCAATAATACTATCAATTCTGCAACAAAACCGCTCATGCCCGGCAATGCAAGAGAAGCCATCGATAAGATAGTAAAAACCGTGAATATTTTTGGCATTGGGATAGCCATTCCACCCATTTCGTCGAGATAAAGAAGACGTAGTCTATCATAACTAGTTCCCGCCAAGAAAAAAAGTGCAGCGCCAATAAATCCATGAGAAATTATTTGTAAAATAGCCCCGTTGAGACCTGTATCGTTTATAGAACCAATTCCTAAAATTAAGAAACCCATATGCGATACCGAAGAATAAGCTATTCTTTTTTTTAAATTACGTTGACCAAGAGATGATGAAGCTGCATAGATTATTTGAATTGAACCTAATAGCATTAACCAGGGACAAAATATAGAATGAGCGCGAGATAATAATTCCATATTAATTCGAACCAACCCATATGCTCCCATTTTTAATAATATTCCGGCTAAAAGCATACAAGTGCTGTAATGTGCCTCTCCATGGGTATCTGGTAACCATGTATGTAAGGGTATAATAGGTAATTTGACAGCAAAAGCAATAAGAAATCCTATATACAATATTATTTCCAGCGCCACGGGATAAGATTGATTAGTTAATGATTCTAAATTTAATGTTGGTTCATTATAACCATATAAACTAATACCCAGAATTCCTAGTAATAAAAAAATGGAACTTCCTGCAGTGTACAAAATAAACTTTGTAGCGGAATACAAACGTTTTTTGCCACCCCACATAGATAAAAGTAGATAAACGGGAATTAATTCTAATTCCCACATGATGAAAAAAAGTAAAATGTCTCGAGAAGAAAATGTTCCTATTTGACCACTATACATTGCTAACATTAGGAAATAGAATAATTGGGATTCTCGAGTAACTGGCTGAGCTGCTAACGTAGCTAAAGTAGTGATAAATCCAGTCAATAAAACAGGTCCTATAGAAAGTCCATCTATTCCTAATCTCCAGTAAAAGTCAAAAAAATGGATCCATTTATAATTTTCTGTCAATTGGATTAATGGATCATCCAATTCGAAATGATAACAAAATACATAGGCTATTAGAAGGAGATCTATTAAACATATACAAATAGTATACCACTTAATTACCTTATTTCCTTTATGAGGAAATAAGAAAATTAAGGAACCCCCGACTATTGGCAAAACTACAACTATTGTTAACCAAGGAAAATAATTCGTGATAAAAATAAAATATACTTAGACTAGAAAAACCCGCGCTCAAAAAAAGAAAATCTTTTTTTTTTTGAGCGCGGGTTTTTGCCGGTAAAAAAACGTACTTGTCTTGTGTGTGGTTCTTTTTGAGACGTATCAATAAGCTAGACCCATGCTTCGAGTTGTTTCATGCCATAAATAAACTCTAACACTTAAGAAATCCGTCGGACAAGCAGATTCACACCTCTTACAACCAACACAATCCTCTGTTCTTGGGGCAGAAGCAATTTGTTTAGCTTTACATCCGTCCCAAGGTATCATTTCTAATACATCTGTGGGGCAGGCTCGAACACATTGAGTACATCCTATACATGTATCATAAATCTTTACTGAATGTGACATTGGATCGTAATCCTTGAACATAAAAAATTCAACATTTTCAATCTAGTAAACTTGTAAACGAATCTAATATATCTATCTAGATAGATATATTAGACACCAGATGAATCAATGATTTATCAGAATTTTGCTTTGCTAATCAAAATCGACTTATCGATTAATTAATAAAAAGAGAAAACAACCAAGATACTTTGATTTCTTATGTTTGTTTTCACAAACATGATCATAAGTTATATATCATATATGCTAATTTTAATTGATTAATAGTACACACTTTTAGAAATTCTACTTTTTTTTATCTTTTATGAGTAATACTATTTATTCAACAAATTCGATTGATTGATACGGGTTGATTTTCTATTCCGATAAATTGAGGAAACAATAGCCGGTCCGATAGCTGCTTCAGCTGCTGCAACAGCTATAACAAAAATTGAAAAAATATTTCCTTTTAATTGTCGACTATCAAAAAAATCAGAAAAGGTTACGAGATTTATATTAACTGCATTGAGTAAAAGTTCAAGACACATAAGGGCTCTAACCATATTTCGGCTCGTGATCAACCCAAGGATACCTATAGAAAATAAAAAGGCACTCAAAACAAGTGAATGCTCGAATATCATTGACTAACTCCTTATCAATTTTGATTCATTTCAATATGAACAAGAAATTATTGACTAAAGAATATAATAAGTCTACAACAAAATAATGTATTGGCAATAAAAAAAAAAATTTCTACATAAATACTATTTTACGTTTCCATAAAATTCAACGAAAATCAATGTGATAAAATCTAACAAAATTGAATTTGGATAATTTGGATTTATATTATTAGTTCTAAAAATTGATTATTGGCGAGCCACGACAATTGCACCTATTAAAGCAACTAAAAGAATTATGGAAATAAGTTCAAATGGAAGAAAAAAATCTGTTGATAAATGAATTCCAATTTGTTGACTAGTACTTATAAAATCTTGCTCTATAATCTGATTGGGTCTTGTAGTCCAAATAATCCCGTGCCATGATGTATCTAGAATAGTAGTTATTAGTGAAACAAAAATACTTGTACAAACCATCAAAGTAATTCCATCCCCAATGGTCCAAGGACGAAAATCTTGATAATATTCTGAACCATTCATGAACATCACAGCAAATATTATTAAAACATTTATAGCGCCCACGTAAATAAGTAGCTGTGATGCAGCTATAAAATGGGAATTTGATAAAATATAGAATAAAGATATACAAACAAGAACAAGTCCTAACGAAAAAGCAGAAAAAATTGGATTCGTAAAGAATACTACTCCTAGACTTCCTAATATAAGACCCGATCCAAGAAAGACTAAAAGAAAATCATGTAGCGGTTCGGGCAAATCCATTATATGAAAAATAAGAGATAAAATAAATCGAAATTTCATGACCTTATTGATATGACCAGGAAAAGCTTATATATTAAATACTAAAAATTCTCTCTGCATTGAATTCAACCAAATCCTAAGATAATAAATGTGAATTTCGATAAGTACTGTTGTTCTAGGTTCAATGTCATTGTATTCTTTTCTTTATGTCAAAGAGTAATTTCAAACTATATAAAGTATATATATATAATGATTTGATATATATTCTATGATTTTTTCTATGATTTTACTTTTTAGAAGAATTCTTTTGTAATTATAACTAATTTATTAACTAATTAAATTTTATTTGAATTGTTCTAATTGTATAATCATCAATTACTGATACTGGTAAACGGCCCAAAGCAATTTGATTATAATTCAATTCGTGGCGATCATAAGTTGAAAGTTCATATTCTTCAGTCATTGATAAACAATTTGTTGGACAATATTCAATACAGTTACCACAAAATATACAGATTCCGAAATCAATATTGTAATTAAGTAAGCGTTTCTTTCTAATATCAGTTTCAAGTTTCCAATCAACAACGGGTAGATCTATGGGACATACACGAACACATACTTCACAAGCAATGCATTTATCCAATTCAAAATGTATTCTACCACGGAAACGTTCTGATGAGATTATTTTTTCATAAGGATATTGAATAGTTACAGGTAACCGATTTGCGTGAGATAGGGTAATCATGAAACTTTGACCAATGTACCTTGCAGCTCGGACTGTTTGTTGACCATAATTTATGAATCCAGTTACCATAAAGAGCATATCTTGAATATCTCTGAATATTTTTTTCTTTCTATTGTTTGAAATAAATTATGAATATAGAAAGTCGACATTTTTTATAGTGAAAACAGTTGAGACGAAGTTGTTAATAATAGATTACCGAGCGAAATGGGTAAAAGAAACTTCCACCCAAGATTTAATAATTGATCTATTCTTAGCCTAGGCAAAGTCCATCTTGTTGTGATCGAAACGAATAATAATAAATAAGTTTTAGCTAGTGTAATAAAGATACCAATTATCGTTACAAAAACTCCATATGCTTTATTTATTTCAAAAAAATCAGAAACGAATATGTACGGAATAGAAATATTCGAACCACCCAAGTAAAGAACTGTTACAAATAAGGAAGAAATTAATAGGTTTAAATAGGAAGCAACGTAAAATAAACCAAATTTTATACCCGAATATTCGGTTTGGTAACCCGCTACTAATTCTTCTTCCGCTTCCGGTAAATCAAAAGGTAATCTTTCACATTCTGCTAGAGAAGAAATTATAAAAACGACGAAACCCATAGGTTGACGCCACAAATTCCATCCCCAAAAACCATATTTAGATTGTGCATCAACTATATCAACTGTACTTAAACTGTTAGATAATACTAGTCGGTGATAACATTACTGTTACCACCTCTATTACAGAACCGTACATGAGATTTTCACCTCATACGGCTCCTTTAAAGCCTTAAAAAATCTAAGGACCGGGCCGATTATTTATCCATTGATATATCTCTAAGATAGATAAGATTCCATTTTATCGCACGGTTCTAAATTAGACTAATTGAATTCTGTCTGTTCTAATAAAAAATTTATAAATAAATACAAAAGGTACTTCTGAATTTGTCTCATCCTTTAAATAAAAAACAAAAATTGAAATTGGTTGAGTAATAGCTTTATTCTTCCATAAAATACTCTTTTATAATTATCAAAAACTCTCTCATCATTTTCGATTACGAAAAAGAATTACATCTTAGTTTTCTAAATTATTAGATGAATTCGATATCTATATTTATTGATATAAGAAAAAAAAAAAAGGGGGGGGGGGATCACTTTTTTTCTTATCCTATTCTTTTTTGTGCAAGTATAAAAAGGGACTTCAAAAAGTTAAAGGATTATTTCGTTCCTGAAAGTTTTTTGTTTAATCATTGGATGGAAGTATACTCTGGATCGGAATTGGGGGGAGTACTGCTTTATTTTTTCTACCAATTTAAAGCCCCGATTAGTATTCTTTTTATATTATACATAAAACATAAATGTTCTTTTGGATATTTTTTAAAATATACGTTACTAATCCTTTGTGTATCTTGGTGTTTCTAACCATCCATTCATTTTTTTTTTATTAATTCCTTATTGTTAATATATGTATGAGAATTCATACAAATGATATTGAAGATCAAATAATATTGAAAATCAAAAAAAGGTTGGTCTTTTGCACCCGCTTCAAGACAGGATGACTAATCAACCAACCTTGGGAGAAACAACCATTTCTACTTATAATTTAAATTAAATTCAGTTTTTTTTCACTTAATTCTTATACATAGAAAATGAGACTCAATAATTTTACTGCAATTTTTTTAAAATCATAATACTTTCTATTAAGTAGAATTTTTTTAGTATTCTAAAAATTATATTCAATAAAAGCTGTTTTATTGCACTCATATAACTATCAGATTTAATTCTGCAATCCGAATTGCGAAAAATAATAAATTGAATATATATATTCAATTTATTATCCTCTTTTACTACAAAGTACTATAAAGAGAGGAGTATAGCAAATAGTATCCAAATTTTATGTCTCAACGAATCGCACGTAGAGATATCGATAACACACATAGAGTTAATGGTATTTCATAACTAATCGATTGAGCAGCCGCTCGTAGACCACCCAAAAAGGAATATTTATTATTTGACCCATATCCTGACATAAGAAGTCCAATGGGAGCAATGCTCGAAATAGCAATCCATAAAAAAACACCAATACTCAGATCAGATAAAACAAAGTTATAACCAAAAGGAATTACTGAATAGCTTATTATAATGGATATGACTGATATGGATGGTCCTATACTGAATAAACGAATATCTCCTCTAGATGGAATAAGATTTTCTTTGAAAAGTAATTTTGTTCCGTCTGCTAAAGCTTGAAGAACTCCAAAAGGACCCGTGTATTCAGGTCCAATACGCTGTTGTATCCCTGCGGATATTTCTCTTTCTAACCATACAATTGCTAGTACACTTATTGTAATTCCCAATACAAGAATAAAAATAGGGGCAAATACCCATATAATTCTATATACCTCTTTAAAAGATTCCAATCTGAAAAAAAAATGGATATCTTGTATTTCTGTTATATCAATTATCATTTCAACGATCAACTTCTCCCATAATAATATCTATGCTACCTAGTATTGTCATAATATCGGCCAATTTCATTCTTTTAACTAATTGCGGAAGAATTTGCAAATTGATAAAACCCGGTGGACGAATTTTCCATCTCCAAGGAAAACCATTTTTATCTCCTATTAGAAAAATTCCTAATTCTCCTTTGGGGGCCTCAATTCTTACATAAAGTTCTTGTTTTGGTAATTCAAAAGTAGGAGACGGTTTTTTACTAATAAATCGATACTCAAAATCATTCCATTCTGGCTCTTTTTCTCTATCCAAGCTGCGGATTTCTAAATTTTCATATGGCCCGCCGGGAATTCCTTCCAAAGCCTGTTGAATAATTTTTATGGATTCTATCATTTCACCAATTCGAACCAAATAACGAGCTAATGAATCTCCTTCTTTTTGCCATTGAACTTCCCAATCAAATTCTTCGTAACATTCATAATTATCAACTTTACGCAGATCCCATTGTATTCCGGAAGCTCGAAGCATCGGTCCCGATAAACCCCAATTTAGTACTTCCTTGCCATCAATAACACCTATCCCCTCAACCCGTTCTAAAAAAATAGGATTTCGCGTAATAAGTTTTTTATATTCAACAATCCTTGTTAAAAAATAATCGCAGAAATCATAACATTTATCCACCCAACCATAAGGTAGATCAGTCGCTACCCCCCCGATACGAAAAAAATTATGCATCATTCTCATACCCGTCGCAGCTTCGAATAGATCATATATTAATTCTCTTTCTCTGAAAATATAGAAGAAAGGGGTTTGTGCACCAATATCTGCCATAAAAGGTCCTAGCCAGAGTAGGTGAGAAGCTATACGACTCAACTCCAACATAATTACTCGGATATAGCTAGCCCTTTTAGGTACTTGAATATTTCCCAACTGTTCTGGTCCGTTTACAGTTATTGCTTCTGTGAACATAGTAGCTAAATAATCCCAACGTGTTACATAAGGCAGATATTGTATAATTGTTCGATTTTCCGCTATTTTTTCCATTCCTCTGTGTAAATAACCCAATATTGGTTCACAAGCAATAACATCCTCGCCATCTAGAGTAACAATAAGTCTAAGAACACCATGCATTGATGGGTGATGAGGGCCCATATTGACTATCATGAAGTCCTTTCTTGTAGTTGAGATATTCATAGGTTTTTCCTCGATTTATTCTTCTATGAATCGCTTAAAAAAAGTTCATCGAAATTCAAGATCTAATAAATCGAATAATTAAGAATTACTCTTCAATTTAACGAATTCGTGACTCCCGAATATCAAATTGATTTATTAATTTTTTATAACGTATTCCATCTTTCTTTGACAAATAAGACAGTAATCGTTGCCGTTTTCCCAGAATTTTACGTAAACCCCTTTGAGACAAATAGTCTTTTCGATGCAATTCAAAATGTGAAGTAAGTCTTCGTATTCTATTGGTAAAATGGAATACTTGAAATTCAACCGATCCCGGGTTTTCTTCTTTTTTTTCTTGTGAAATAACAGGTATAAAGGAATTTTTTACCATAAAAAAATGAAAGTTTTCCCCCCTCCTTGCTTTTTTTATATATTTTGATTGATCAGTAATAATAATGGACACTCATTTTTAATTTTTTTTTTATCTAACGGATATATCATTGAATTTGTATCAATGCTATAATGCGTGTCTCTATTTATGTTATGTATATCGAAATTTGTCTTCTATTTACTTATCGTAATATAGAAGACAAATTTCGATTAACGAATTTTAAATCGTGGATACATATGTATCCTTACTATACTGAAACGGCTTCCATTATGGGTATTAAACCAATAGCGATTTATACAAGCTAAATCTTCTAATCGATAATTTGGCCAAAGAAATATTTTTAAATTCATTCTTTTTTTTTTCTCTTTCTCAAAATATTTTCTTTTTTTAGTCAAAATTAGAAAACAATTAGGGACTTTATTTTCATTATAAACTATTGTGTTTCTATCCATACTATTTCTATTACTAGGATTTAAACAATTTATAATTCTCAATTCTCTACGACGTCTAGCGGATAAAATAGTTTCAGGAACAAGTAAATCATAATTTTTTTTTTCTTTTTTTTCTGTTATCTTTTGATCTCTTGTTCTTATAATATATTTATCTAAATTTTTCTTATTAATAGCACTTTTTTCTGAGTATTTTTTTAAATTTTTGCGTTTATTCTTATCAATTAATGAAAGAGCAAGAGTTTGATACATAAAAAATTGTTTATTGTTTTTTCTAGACAGACGAACTGGTTCGATAACAAATATTTCTTTTTTCATAAATTTTTTTTTTTTCTTTTTCCTTAGGCCTGGAAGAGTTAAATTCTTCTCATTTTGAATCATCATAATATCTAGACCAAGTTCTCCTCTTTCAATAGAAGCTATAGTAATTTCTCTTAAATTTTTCAATCGAATAAGGAGACAATATACTTGGACATTTTTAAATATTCTTTGACCTAAGAAATTTTTCCAGTTCAAATGTAAAGTTAAAAAATTTCTTCGTAAGAAATGAAGTTCATCTTCCATATTGTCTTTCTTTTTATTTATACCCTTACCATTCTTTTCACTGCCCCATCCTACATAATCTATTTCAATATCTTTTGCTTGGTTTGAGAGAGATAATTCAAGATTTATTCGATCGACGTATTTTGCTTGTGCTCCATTTCGAGTCTCTAATTCCAATTCAAGGTATTTTGTTTTTTTCAATGGTCTAAAAATATCTATTATTTTTTTGTTTCTAGTAATGTTCTTTTGATTTTCACTAACATTTTGATTTACATAAAAATTAAAAAAAAGTAATTTGATTGGTATAACCCATGGGTTACTCCTATATGCATTATAAAATATCAAAAATTTTGAAAAGAACCAAAATTCCGGATTCGATTTGGAACGATTTAGTATTTCTCTATGGATTCCCATCCAATCGAAATACTTTCTATCCATATTTTTCTCCATATCTTTAATACCATCTTCCACTATAGAATTCTTGATAAAGATATTACCTATTAAATCCAATATATCAAAAAATTCTTTTTTATGGGTGTTGTAATTAGAAGAAATCACTTGGTTTTTATTCGCTTGAAAAAAGGGTCTAAATCCATAAATATATGAGTCTTTCTTATCTGCATAATTGATAAAATTATAGGATAAAAGATCATATGTATATTGTTTTTTCATTTTTTTTTTTTTTAATGCGTATACTTGTTGCTCTTTGTAAATAATTAATAGGCTTTTTTCATACGAATCCCATTTGGTTAAATCTTTATGTTTAGCTACACGACATTCAATGATTTTTTTTCTCCATTTTTGTGGTACTAATCTGGACCATCTACTTTCAGATAAGTAATATTGATAATAATTATCCCTTAACCAATTTGTCCATTGATTAATTACCAAATTGGAAGGGTTCTTTTGTTTTAATTTAGAATGAAATATCCCTTGTACTCCAAAAAAAGAATTCTTTATTTCGTTTTTAAGAAAAAAAAAATTTCCATGATATTGAAAAATGGATCTTAATTTATATAGGTTAATGTTAATAATTTGGGTTTGTAATAATTTAAAAAATACATATGCTTGTGACAAAAAGGAGACATCACAAGAATTCTGTGAATTCATATTTCTAGTATTGAAATATTTGTGTATAATCGAAATAAAGCGAATTAAACTTTGATTTGTTTTATGAGTTCTTTCGGCATTTGCTTCGTTATTGTAAATAGATTTATTTAAATTTTTTTTTGTTGATTCAAGAAAAAGTTGTGTATTGATCCTAGGAATACAAATGATATATAGAAATATATCTACGTATATACTTTTTATTAAAAATTTAAAAAAAGAATGTGATTTACGAGTTAATCGAAGATTTATCCTTGTTTGTAATATCTGCCATTTTTTTTTTTTTAATTCGATCCTTTTACTATCATAAGTTGTTTTGTTATAATTAATTTTTGTCTCTGAAATTACAAGTCCTATTTTCTTTTCTTCCTTTTTCATTTTTTCTAATTTTTTTCTAACTGCTTTTCTTTTAGCATTCATATCCTTTATTTTTTTTTTTTTCAATGAACAATTTGCCAAATTTTTGGATTGAATTGGAATGGTTGCTTCGGAAATTATTCCGCTATTCTTAGAGATTGTTGAATCTTTTTTGCTTTCGCTTAATTCATCTATTTTTTTAAATTGAAATTTAATAAAGAAAATTTTCGAAAATTTTGTTATTTTTTGCGTTAGAAATTGAATACTTTTAATGATCCATTTTGCTTTTTCTTTAAAAATATTTAGAAACAATTTCAATTTTTCCCTTAAAATTTTTAGACCTATAAAAAAAAAAAATTGAAATTGTTTCATTTTTTTTTTTAGTTCTAAAAAAATGGGATCAAAAAATGAAAATCCATTTTTGGTAGAACTAGAAAAGGGCAAATCGACTTCCATTCCCCAAATTGTTAAAAAAGAAAAGTTCTTTCTTTTCATTGGATCTTTTTTATTTTCATTGAACCGTAGCTTAGATTTGTGCCAAGGTTTTAGACGAAAAGGAAATAATATCTTTATCTGAATACCATCTGTTAACCATTTTGGGGGAAATTCTCTTTCAGAGAATGGAACGCCATTATACGTACATTTAATATAGATTTCTCTCTTCCAATCCCTAAAATCTTCTGACCATTCGGGAAATTGAAATAAAAGTATACGAACAATATTTTTAATTATTATCAATGAAGGTAATATAATATATTTTCTAAGAATCGATTGGGTTATTAATAAAACACCTCTTATTACTTGAGCAAATAAAACGCTATCCCAGGCTTCTGCTATTTCTATACGTTTTTTTTGCTCAGTTGCTTTTTTTTTTTCTTCCTCCTTTTTTGAACTTTCTTTTTCCTTTTGCACTGTATAATACGAAATTTTAAATTCTGTCTTTTTTCGCATCCAATTTTTTAACATAAAAAATATTTTCATTTTAATGGATTTGATAATGGATTTGAAACTATCAAAATAAAAGAATAAAGGTTTTTTTATTTTATCAAAAAAAAGAGGGGAATGCACACTTTTTTGAAAAAATTTCCAAGTAACTGTTTTACGCCTTTGAGCCCGTATAGATCCTTTGATTATATCTCTCTTAAAATCCGATTGTTGGGAATAACGTATTAAAGCCAATTGGTTTTTTTTGTTTTTAGTATTTTTAGTATTTCCTATATCATTATAAGTATTGTCTTTTTTAAAAAATTTAGATTTATTAGGCAAAATTACTACATGTTTGGCTTTTCTAGAACGAATTTCATAATTATATGCTACCCTTTTTCCCTCCAGTAGTTCCAATTCGTCAATAAATTTGTATGACCATCTAGGAACTTTTTTACTGATTTCATTTTCATTTATTCTAATCCATTGAATTCTATTTGGATTTACTATTGTTGTCTCGTTCAAATCAGTTCGAATTGCATCGAATAATATTTTTATTATTAGTTTTTTTTCTTCTTCATCTTCAGAATCCTTTTTTATTTGCTCGTGTTCTGGAAATAAATAGAGTTCTTCAAAACTCAAGCTTGATAATGATTTTTTTGAAAATTGACTCATTAGATTAAAAAAAAAAAATGTAGTTACTAATGATTTTCTATCAAATGTACTTATTTCCTCCTCAAATTCTGAATAATTAATATTTTGATAAATATTATTAGAAAGAAGGATACCATAAATTTTATTTATCAAAATATTATTTTTTTTGTAAGTTTTGTCATGTTGGATTGAGGGTGAAAAACCATTTTGGATTCGCCCACGAAAGGGTCCGTTTAAGAAAGGATCGTATATTTTAGTTAAATATTTTTTTTTAGTTTCATCATTACATAATCTAATTCGGTTTTCAAATATATCCAGATAAATAAATTCCTTATCTATAACTTTTGCTCTATTTATAAATTCATTACTCAGTTTTTTTCTTTTTTCTTCATTAGTATAGCTCCAATAATTAGACAATTCCTCATAGGAAATTATATCTCTTGTAAAGATATGTAATTTTGTTTCCATCATTTTTTTTAAAATTGATAAATTGGGTGGATATGTAAAAAATATTCTTTCTTTTCCATCACTTTGACATGTATGAAAAAAAAATTCTGCAATTTCATTTTTGACTATATTTTCAAATCTATTATTTTTTATATATCGAAATGGACGGTTCCATCGTTTATAATTGAAAAGAATATTTATGAGAGGTTTTTGAAAAAACCCTAAGTTATTTTTATCTTCGTCGATTTTGTACAAATTATTATCTTTTTTCGAAAAAAGATAGGGAAAAAGATCTTTGTTGTTGGATCTTTTTTGTTTTTGTTTAGTTCGTACCCTTTGCAAATTTCTTTCAACATGGATTTTTCCTTTTTTATAGATTTCATTTTTTTCTTCAATTTCTGACAATTTTTTAGTAAAAAAGGGTGGCGGTATTCTACCTAAATAATATAAACAAGTAACAAATAAGAAAACACTAAAGATTTGAACCATAGAATGGTTCAATTCTGACATAATGTACTTATTTGATTTAATAAGTACATTAGATTTAATTGAATTATTTTCGTGTATCCAGAGTAATAGAAAATCAATCGATTTCATCAAAAAAGTGTGACCAACTATCCAACCAACAAAACTACTTGTTAAAAATAAAAATTTATTGTTGCATCGAAACAAATAAAGATTCACTAATCTTATTAATATGGAACTTGGTAAAAAAAGGGGGTTTAATAACTGAAAAATAAGATTCTGAAAGAATATTCTTTGA